AACCAAAAAAACCTTTCTTCTTCCAATTTTTCTCTCTTTCCATTCATTACCGGCGGGCCCTTCGCCCCCTAAGTCTTTCCATTCGACCAATGAAGAATCTCTAATAAGTCCCAAATCCAGATCGGCTAATTGTTCTCTGATAGCACCTGCCCCAGTCGAGATTTCTCTATTTCGAAATCTATCGAAACCTTGAGTAGTAAAAAAAGGTGGGATGCTGTATTTCCAAGATTGTATTTCGTATTCGAATGAACCTCGTAATCGTAAGAAAGTGGGTTTTTTAGCAACAGGCCTTGCAAAGGAAAAATTGGGATAGGTTCCTATAGGATTTCCCCCCCTTCAAAATCGGACGTGAGGGTTTCCTCTCATCCGGCTCAAGTAGTTACGCCAAATAACGATAAAGGGGGGCTCTCGCTTTCCCATTTTTTTTTTTTCTAGAAAACCCCAACAAGATCTACTCCTTACTCAAGTTTCCGGTGAGGACCAACCAACATTTCATTAATACATCCTTCCTTTTTATTTCTATTTTATGAATTCCTGATTCGGCAATTTAGGACATAAATGAAATGGGAAATTATTGAGTAGTCTACTTCCCTTCGAATGAGGAATCCCCTTCTTAAAAGAATACCTCGGAACTCAGAAGGAATTTACTTGTCTATGTATCGTTCTGTTCGATCTTTTAGGTCCCTACTTAACCTCGACGGTTATGTCATGATTTAAAGCCTATATGCGATAGATAGGCTTTCGCAACCATGCCATATTTGTTTACTTGAAGAGAAATTCTTTCTATATGGAATGATTAATTCCACGTAAAGAAGTCTTTTTAACGAGGTACAACTAGCAATTCCTATTTATCTGTTATGGAATCAACCATAGATCAATTCCCCTTATTTTGAGAGTATTGAATACACCCATAATAGGATTCTGAGTTTCATGCTGCTCCTCCCAAGAGACATGTCAGAGCTGGGGCATCCCAATGAGATTGAACGGGATGACAGTTTCTTATTCCGAATCTGTAAAATCAAAATTTCGATCAAATCACACATCGCAGTATACGAGGCCCTCTAATTCTTTAAGCGGTTTATCTAAAAGATTCGCGATATAACTAGGAAGACGTTTCAAATACCACACATGAGTTACTGGGCATGCCAGTTTAATGTATCCCATTTGATATCGTCGTACCCGAGTATGAACAAACTCGACTCCACATTGTTCGCAAAATTTCGGTTCTTTTTTTGTATCTCTGATTACTCGATAATTTCCACAAGCACAAATTCCACTTTTTATAGGCCCAAAAATTCTTTCACAAAACAATCCATCCTTTTCCGGTTTATTGGTTTTGTAATGATAAGTATGGGGTTTTGTCACCTCTCCAACCACCTCTCCATTAGGTAGGATTTTATTAGCCCAGGCAATTATTTGTTGAGGAGAAACTGATCCAATTCGAAGTTGTTGATGTTTATATCGGTCGATCATAGAAGAAAAATTCTGATTCATTCCAATCAAACTTCCTTCCTATTAATCTGGAAGTTCTTCTCAGATACAAGGAAATGGTTCATTTCTAGAGCCAAAGATCGTAGTTCTCGAACTAGCAATCGAAAAGATTCTGGAGCATCCTTCTCTGGCTTAGCTATCCTTCCTCCATTGATCGTAGTATCAAGTACTTCCTGACGAGCTCGAACATGATCAGATTTATAAGTAAGCATCTCTTGTAAGATATGAGCAACACCAAATCCCTCTAGAGCCCAAACTTCCATTTCTCCTACCCGCTGTCCCCCTTGTTTGGCTCTTCCTCTAAGAGCTTGTTGTGTAACAAGCGCGTACTTTCCAGTGGAACGCCCATGGATTTTATCATCAACTTGATGAATTAATTTCAAGATATAGGCCTTTCCTATTAAAACAGGTTGTTCGAAAGGATCCCCCGTTCTTCCATCAAATATTCTGCTTTTTCCCGGATATTCGGGTTCAAATACCCATGGATTCGCTGTTCGCTTACCGGCTTCATATAATTCAGAAAACACGAGTTTTCTCGAAGCCTCTTGCTCATATCTCTCATCAAAGGGCGCTATTCGATAATGTCTGTCTAGCAGATCCCCCGCTAACCCGAGCGAACACTCAAATATCTGCCCTACATTCATTCGTGAAGGTACTCCTAATGGATTGAAGACCATATCAACAGGTGTTCCATCTTGCAGATAGGGCATATCTTGTATAGGCAAAATTTTGGAAATGATACCTTTATTCCCATGCCTTCCTGCTACTTTATCACCTACTTTGATTGCACGTTTCTGTGAAATATATACACGAATCGTTTCTGGATTATAACTGTAACCCCCTTTTTTATGGACCCATCTCACATCAATAACTCGACCTCTGCTACCTATGGGTAATTTTAGACACGTTTCCTTTGTGGTGGATACCGGAATACCAAGTATGGCTCGTAATAATCTAGCTTCCGGGGCAGATGAGGATTCTTTCGCCATCTGCGGCGTTAATTTGCCTACTAAAACATCGCCCGTTTCTACCCAAGAGCCCAGCATCACAATTCCACTTTTATCTAAATTGCGAAGTAAATGGGCCTCTAAGTACGGTATGTCATTAGTGATTCTTTCGGGACCTTGGCTTGTCACATGAATCTGAATTTCATATTTCCGTATATGAAAAGAAGTATAAATATCTGCATATACCAGACGTTCGCTAATGAGTACTGCATCCTCAAAATTGTAGCCCTCCCAGGGCATATAAGCCACTAATATATTTTTTCCTAAAGCGAGTTCGCCGCCAGTTGTAGCAGTACCCTCCGCTAAAATTTGTCCTTTTTTAATGCATTTACCCCGCGGAACCCGGGTTTTTTGATGCATACAAGTATTTTTGTTGGAACGTTGATACCTAAGCAAGGGAATGCTTAGAGTGTCTCCATTACCTGATAAAATGATCTTGTCAGTATTGGCATAAATGACCTTTCCCCCGTGTTCGGCTATAACGGAAACCCCCGAATCTAGAGCCACATGGCCTTCTAACCCAGTTCCAACAATGCACTTCTCGGATCGAGAAAGCGGAACTGCTTGACGTTGCATATTAGAACTCATTAAAGCCCGATTCGCATCATTGTGCTCGACAAAAGGAATGAGGGAGGCTCCAATAGAAAAATATTGGAAGGGAAAAATGCTTCGAAGCTGAATCTCTTCCCATGCAATAGTCAGGAATTCTTGACGGTATCGAGCCGGAACACCCTGCTCTTCCGTAATACCACGATTTACTGCTAAAGAATTTCCTGACGTTACCATATAGTATTCATCCAGACTTGGGGATAAATAAAGCACCCGCCCCTTTTTTGATCTCTCAGAAATTTCATAAAACGGTCTTTCTAAAGATCCCCAATGACCAAGCCTCGCATGAATTGCTAAGGATCCAACGAGTCCAACATTGATTCCTTCAGATGTATCAATTGGGCAAATACGCCCATAGTTACTAGGATGGATGTCTCGTATCCGAAAACTAGCAGTTCGCCCTGTCAACCCCCCAGGACCCAAATAACTGAATTTTCGCCCATGAACTATTTGTGTCAATGGATTTGTTTGATCAAAAACTTGAGATAGGGGGTGTAGGCCAAAAAAGGATTCATAAGTGGTTGTTAATAGAGTTGAAGTTACCAAATAATGAGGAGTTGGTATCCTTTTTTGCTTAATTGCTCCACCTAGAGTTTTTCGAACCGCATATTCTAAACGAACCATAGCCACTCCGAATTGATCCTGTAAAAGATCCCCTACAGAACGAATACGTTTATTTTTCAAGTGATTCATATCGTCAAGCGTACCCATTCCAAATTTCATTCCGATCAAGTGATCCGCAGCTGCCAATACATCCCGTGGTAACAAAAATGTAATGTTCTGAGGTATATCAAGATTCAATCTCCGGTTCATATTTCGTCGCCCAACCCTTCCTAATTCACATCTTTGTTGAAAAAATTTCTTTTGTAATTCCTTACATAAGGACTCAGAAAATACTGGGTCCCCGCCGACACAAGCAAATTGTTGATAAAATTCCAAAATAGCATTTTCTTTTGACCCCATTTTTTTTTTCTCCTTATCATTCGGAAAAGACACGAAAATTTCTGGGTAGCAAACATTTTCTAGAATTTCTCTTAGATTCGAACCCATAGCTGATGATGGGACTAGAATAGATATTTTTTGTTTCCTACTCACGCGCGCCCATATCCGTGCTTTTCTATCAATCTCTAATTCTGATCTTCCTCCCCAATCTGATATTATGGTAGCGGTATAGACCGAAATTCCGGTATAGTCCAATTTTGAACGGTAATAAATACCGGGACTTTGCACTATTTGATTGATCACTATTCTGTATATTCCATTTACTATAGAGGTTCCCAGGGAATTCATGAGAGGAATGTTTCCAATAAATAGGTTTTGTTCTTGCGTATCCTTGCCGGTTTTCCAACTTAAGCCTGCGGGTACATATAATTCCGAACAATATGTGAGTGATCCATGCACAGCATCTATTTCTTTTATTAAAGGCTCTTGCAATTGATATCTTTCCACAAATAATTGAAATTCCATTTCTTGATCTCTATCCTCAATTTTTGGAAACTTATCAAATTCTTCCATCAAACCCTGATTGATGAACCTACAAAATCCCTCAAATTGTATCTGACTAAACCCAGGTACTGTGGACATTCCCTCGTTTGTATCTCGAAGCATCTTTACTTTTGTTTCCTATTTATCAAAAAAATCCCATTCATTGGCTCATTCTTCATCGAACCATATGGATCGATCTAGCAATGATGGACTGGATATTCTGTTTACTGAATCACATAAAATCTTATTTTAAACAACTTCATATATATATGGAATATCTAAAATATGAGCGGAGAAAGAAAGAAAGAGAATTTTCTACTCAAATTTGAATTTGCAAGAGATAGAAATAAATGGAAATGGCTTGAGAAAATAAAACATTCCCGAACAAAAAAAAATTCTGCCACTTAGACTTATATTAGGGAATCTTGTATAGATGAATAGAAAAGTAATAATAGAATAGAAAAAGGGATGCTATTTCTATCTATTATGATATTATGAGCCCGCTGGATACCAAAAAAGTAAATGGACTCAGGATTTTTGATCCCTGCTCTATCTATGAATGCAATAAAGGCAGAAATGATCCGCAGAGAAGAGATAGGGTGTGTTTCTTAGTTGAATTCGTGGAATCCAATTGGAGTGCGCAAGAGGAACTGTATTTAGTAAGAACACGCAGCTATTTAGCTATCCCTATAATCGCCTATCCAAATTCTACTTACTTTGGCAACCGCGCTATATATCCTAATTTCTATTGGATATTCAATAGATTCAATCTTCGAATCCTCGTCGCAAGGATTGACAGTCTTTGAAGAACGGAAGCACGGCCATTCCCTTAATCGCTTTCTAGGAATATCATATATAAATAAGATATCTAATTAGGTATATCTGCGTAATAATTTTTGTTATATGGTTGACATATACACATAATTCTTGTTATTATTGTAAGTGAAAAGGATTCAATTAGTGAAAATAATTGGCACTGATGGGTTGTGTCTCAATTTTATTGTCTTATGACACTAAGGAAAGGCTATTTGAGATAAAAAAAAAAACAAAACTTTCATGAATTCACAGTCTATAGTTAATGGTTCCAATTTTCCTTTCTTTTGAATTTCTGTGACAGAAAAGAAAATTTGGCTTTTCTGTTTTCTCTTTCAATAAAAAACAAAAAAAAGAAAAAGGGTTTTGAGATTTATTAGAAAAGGCATAAGGAGAATGGGATTCATCGAATCCAATAAAAAATGTAAAAAATGCCAATCTCCCTATATTTTTCGTTTTGGCGGCATGGCCGAGCGGTAAGGCGGGGGACTGCAAATCCCTTTTCCCCAGTTCAAATCCGGGTGTCGCCTGACCAATAAAAACTCGAAATGCCTTTCTTGATAGCAGACAAATGACCCAATTCTTGCCCAGCAAAAGCAGAGGAAAAGGGCTAGAACTTAGAACTGCCAATACTTATTCAATTTTCAGAATAGGGGCTTTTCTATTTTATAAAAGGCTGTCAATCCTTGCGACGAGGATTCGAAGGAGGATTATGGTATAGAAGAACTAGGCTGTGAGGACTTACATTAATAGTGTAGTCTATACTGACTGAGCCTTGAATTAGATAGTGAAACGGGGAATCAAACAAATTCAGTATTAAGAACTTGTTATGGGTAGATTTATTGGATTGCTTCATCAATAACCTTCCTTCGGTTAGAATTCCTTTTTGCCTCTGCGCCATCGATCGAGTTGATTATTATTAGTGATCAATAAGGGGAGAATATCTTCATATTCTATAGAGATAGAGATAGGGGACATAATTCATATGGATATAGTAAGTCTTGCTTGGGCTGCATTAATGGTAGTCTTTACATTTTCCCTTTCACTCGTAGTATGGGGAAGAAGTGGACTCTAGAGTAACGGCTAATTGAGTTGAGTAATCGAACTTTATCAATAGTCTCTTTCATAGATCATTCTCCAAAAGCGTTTTTTCAATTAATAAAAAAAAAAGGAGATCCTTTTTCCAAATTAGAAATGCAAGATATGAAGAATATCTTTTTAATCAAAGAAATATTTGAAATATTTCAATTCATCCCATGTTCCTATTTTGATGAACTCTAGCCACTAGCTATTAACAGAATCAGATATGGATATTACAATGAGTAAAAACCCGCCCCCTTTTTTATTTGTTTCCCTCTTTATTGCTCAAGCATTTAGACTCTTAGAAATGAGAAATCATATTGAATTTACGCTTTATTGACTCAGTCCATATCATGGTTCACACGTTAGAAATAGTTGGAATCTACTACGATTTTTCTCAATCTGTCTGAACAATTTCCCATAGAATTGCTTGACTCATCTCTTAATGGTCCATTTTGCTTTGTCAGATTGATTGAGAAAAAGGGGATTACTCGCTTTCTTTTTTTTTCTAGAATTTTATTCGGTATATGCCCAGACCTTCCTCTATTGATTTGATTTCTTCGACAGCTCCCTGGGTCCCTCCCTATTGGAAAAAATAAGAAACCGAGTAATTAGAGCCGCAACGCACGACATATAAGACATAAGAGTCAAAGCGGACATTCGGTTATCTCGGATTGGTTGGAATCACGACAAATCAAATGGATGGATCAAAAAACTCGAATTCTTAGGATATTATGTCAGAATTGGGGGTGACTTTTTATATATACATTAGACATATGTGATTTTTATGTACCTGATTTATATGTACCTGGATGAATATCCATATTATAGATGGATCCATATTCAATAGGAAATGAATCCTATATTATATATATTTCTACAGCCGAATCATCAGTCTCACTTTCTAGAATAGAGAATAATAGACATTTAGTATGGTAGAAAGAAATAGATCTATTTCTTTCTACCATACTATCTATCGGATTTCATATACTATAACTGTTGATTCTAGTCCGCTCATTTAAGACTAGAGATTTAAATCTCCTTTCATTTATTCCATCAATTGATAAGGACTAAGAAGCCGGGCTTGATTCAAATTAATCCTTTTGACTGACCGTTTTTACGTAAATGATAAGTAAAAAAGCCGTAGGGATTAGAATGAACAATGCAGTAGCAATAAATGCGAGAATATTTACTTCCATAATTTGATTTTATCATTTTTTTTTTTATTTCATAATAACTCGGGATCTAATCCCATAGAGAGTCTAAATCTTTTGTCTCTCACTTCGATAGTATGCAATTCCCCCCGATGGTATTAAATTGGATCAATGTCATGAATAACAATATCTCAGCTATCAAATCAATTTTTCATCAAGAATTGAATAGTATAACATAGGAAGATCTTTGATACATACGCAATAAAAAATGGAATTCCTGATCCAATCAAGAATCCTCTTTGGTTTTTCATTCTTTGTTCCTTTTATTTTCTATACCCCCCCCGTCTTCTTTATAGAATCATATAACGACCATATGACCTATCTTACACTTCCGTTGATCACAAACCCAATCAATATTGTAGAAGTGAAATGGAAATAAAGAGGGAATTCCGTTCGAAACTTTGTTTTTTATGACCCAATTTCCTTATAAGACAAAGAGGTTTGATAAGGACGGATCCCAATAGAAAAGATCCAATACTTTGACAAATTGACTGTTTTGTAATTTGTTCTTTCTTCCATAGGACCTTTCAAATAGGAAGAAAAAGGATTATCCATTCCCTCACTAAGCTAAGTCTGGTAGATCCTTGTTTGATCTTTCTTTTAGTAATACCCCCTTTTTCGGTCCTAGAACAGATATATAATATGAAAAATTCAATATGAATTGAGAGTGCGATAGATTATTTCCAATTAGAAATTGATTTTCTATAAACTTGAAACTCGGAGTTAGGGGGAGTGGGGGTACTTTGAACCTTTCAAGCATTCCGCCGGGTTAACTATGTGAAAGTGGGGTTGATTTTGTATCGTACAAAAACAAAATATGAATCCTAATTGGTGTCTGTGCTCCTGTAAAACATATGTTTATTCTATAAAATGAATCAGGGGCAAGCGAAAAACCCAGACAAGTACGGCATTTCCCGGAATCCTTAATTGAATAGGGTGCTACCAATAATTGTAGCAATCTAAATGGGTCTCTCCCACATCCCATCAATCGGTACGTTACAAATTGAATGACTTGAAATTACCAAAAGGCAAAGGAAAGCAAAAAAGAAATAAGGACCCAGCACCGGGAAGGAGATCCTGCTCCGTGTCCCTCTTCACAGAAAATAGAGAGATGAATTGATGGATTCATCAGATTCTAGGTCGGGACTGACGGGGCTCGAACCCGCAGCTTCCGCCGTGACAGGGCGGTGCTCTGACCGATTGAACTACAATCCCAGATAAATAAGGCGTGGGGCCTACATATTTTGAACGGTTTCATTCAATCAAACAAGTTCAGTTCTATCTAGAATCATCGTATTCTAAGAGAGAAAGGGGTGATATATTACTATCAATCTCCATGCGAATATTGATTTTAGAGGGAACGAAACAGGTTGCTAGTAATCCTATTGGTTGTTTGTCAAATCGCGTCAAATCGATTGATAATAGCTATTTTTTTTTTTTACTTCTTTCTAGTTTCAGATGCTTCGGGAGAACAAATCAAATTGGAAATAATCTCATGATGGATCGGCGAATTTTTGGGCCGAGCTGGATTTGAACCAGCGTAGACAAATTGCCAACGAATTTACAGTCCGTCCCCATTAACCACTCGGGCATCGACCCAGGAAGAATCAATTCGAAACTTATTGATAATCCATGAGCAACTTCCTCTCATAGTACCCTACCCCCAGGGGAAATCGAATCCCCACTACTTCCGTGAAAGGGAAATGTCATCCACCTTTTGACCATGGGGGCATACCTGCTCGGATCGCCACCATACTATGCTCATTCATAGTATGAACAGTTTTTTGGAATTGTCAATAGAATCTAATGGTGTGACTAAATCCCACAAAGCTTTCTATCTTTCGCGATTCCTATCTATTTTCCTCTTCACTCACCTTTGATGAACAACCCTTACTTCATTATATTCTAATGAGGTAATGCTCTAATACCCCAGGAACTTATTTGTACCGCTAAAAATAGGAAACACCTCTCTTCAACTTTTACTCATCAATTCACGTATTATTTTATTATAGTAAGATATGCCTCTCTCTATCTCAGACTAAGACAGGAGATAAGGAAAGGATAGAAAATCGAAAATTGATAGATAGTTAAGTGTAGTTCCGGATAAAAGTTCCATGTATTCATCACATGATTCGATGAAACATCAAATAGAATAAAATCTCTTGGATCTATAGTTGAATTCTGTATCAAGTAATTGAATCTCGCTCGGATGGGATTCAATAAAAAAGCAATTAATTAGTCTTATCCATCCCATACTTCCTCAAAAATTCTTGTTTCTGAATGAGACGAGACACTTTGGAG